AGGGGGAGAGATGGGGGAAGAAGATAGGAAGGGGAATAAGGGGGCTCTTTAGGCAGGAGACGGGGGAATTCCTTAAGTTAAGAAAGAAAAAAGAATAAGAACACGGATACATAACATAAAAAAAAGAATAAATAAGACGATATTCGCCCTCCCCCTACATATTTAATTTCTTCTCCTATACAAAAACCAGCAAGACCTACTCCATTGGTAATTCCATCAATGACACCCTTATCGAAAAACTGCGTTAGTTCAGTTAATCCTCTTATACCCAGGGTAAAGACCCTAGTATAGAAAATATCTATATAACCACGATTATATGACCAACTGTATATCTTTTTTTTTACTTGATCCGAAAAAAACTTTTTCGGACCCTCTTTTACAAGAGAATTTATTAAATCCAAATTCTGAAAAAAGGAATAAGCGGATCCATAGAAGATATATGCTATGGATAGACCAAACATAGCTAGACTTACAGAAGAAATTGCATTAGTGATAAATTCATATGAATTTATGGAAGAATTAGAACTTTCCTGGAAAAAGTTTATTGAGGGAGTTAACCACTTTGATAATATGGTTAACTCCGCTATTCCATTATCCATTACTCCATTATCAAAATGGATTCCTATGGATCCAATGAACAAAGTAAAAAGCAGTAATATAAAAAGAGGGAATAGCATAGTATTTCCCGTTTCATGAGGATAGACAAAAGTGTTTTTAGCCCCAAAGGAAGTACTAAAGGACCCTATCCTATTTCTTGTATTACCATGAATTTTGGATCTATTTTGTGAAAAAAAAGAAACTCCACTCTTCGTTGTTGATAAAATGAAATCTCTATTCACTCCTTTGGGTATCCTTTTTCCCCATAAGGATATTGAATACAACGAACCCTCTTTAGTGCTACTGTAATTTTGAAAATGAACACGCAGGTACCCATCAAAAGTAAGTAAATATATCCGAAACATATAAAACGCAGTTAATCCTGCAGTAAAAGAGGCTATTATTCCAAAAAAGGGTGAATACAACCAACTATTACTAAGGATTTCATCTTTGGACCAGAAGCAAGCAAGAGGTGGAATACCACAAAGAGAAAGCGTACCCCATAAAAAAGTAGTTCTTGTAATTGGAACGTATTTTCTTAAACCACCCATAAGAACCATATTCTGACTTTTATCTGGTGAATATCCAACAAGAGGTTCCATTGAATGAATAATGGATCCGGATCCCAAGAACAATAAAGCTTTCGAATAAGCATGAGTGATCAAATGGAATAAAGCAGCTTGATAAGAACCTATACCTAGAGCTAACATCATATAACCCAATTGAGACATTGTAGAATAGGCTAAGCTTCTTTTAATATCTCTCTGAGCAAGAGCTAAAGTAGCTCCTAAGAAGAGTGTTATTGTACCTACTAAAGAAATGAAACTCATTATTAAAGGTAGGGATATGAAAAGAGGAAGAAGTCGAGCTAGAAGAAAAATCCCCGCAGCAACCATAGTTGCTGCGTGTATAAGAGCCGAAATGGGAGTGGGTCCTTCCATAGCATCGGGTAACCATACGTGAAGAGGGAATTGTGCAGATTTCGCAACTGCACCAAGGAATAATAAAAAAGCACACAAAGTAGTAAGTAAGGAATTAATCCCATTATTAGGAATCCAGTTATTAGCTATTTTGAACAAATCCCTAAACTCTAAACTACCTGTTATCCAAAAAAAACCTAAAATTCCTAATAACAGACCAAAATCCCCTACACGATTAGTTACAAAAGCTTTTTGACAAGCACTCGCTGCAATTGGCCGTGTAAACCAAAAGCCTATCAATAAATAGGAACACATTCCCACAAGTTCCCAAAAAAAATAAATTTGTATCAAATTGGAACTAGTAACCAATCCCAACATGGAAGTATTGAAAAAACTTATATAAACAAAAAATCTCAAATATCCTTCATCGTGAGACATATAATCGTCACTATAAATAAGAACGAGGATTCCTACAGTAGTAATTAGTATTAACATAATAGAAGTAAGCGGGTCGATCAAGTATCCAAATTCTAAGGAAAAATCATTATTGACGGTCCAAGACCATAGATATTGATAGATAGAACTTCCATTTATTTGTTGAATAGATAGGTGAACTGAGAATACCATAGCTATACTTAAGAGTAAAACACAAGGAAAAGCCCATATGCGACGAAGATTTTTTGTTGCTGTCGGAATAAGAATAAGTCCAAACCCCATTGACATAATAACTGGAAGTGGGAGAAGAGGGATTACCCATGCATATTGATATGTATGTTCCATAAGAAAAGAAATTGCAATTTTTACTTGAAATTTTTCTATAAAATAAAATTGTTTCCGATTCACCAAACCAATTCTTATCTCTTTCTGAAGGAATTCCAAAAAATAAGAATAAGACAAAATACTGGAATTCTTCATTTTTCCAAATTTCTCTTATTGAAATAATCAAAAATGAAGAATGGGTTTACTTGGTTAAATTCAAAAAGTTAATTAAATAACTTTGTTACCTAGTTATTACCTAAAGAAGGATATTTGTTAAAATACAAAAAAGGATTGAATCATTTTACTTTCTATTCATTTTTGTATTTCTTTCTATTAAAATGAAGATGAAGCAGCTCTCATGTTTCGTAACTGATTGATTGAATTCCAATGAAAACCTATGTTTATAGGAAATTATCGAATATTCCTTACTTCATATAGAACTGAAATCCTAATGACTAGAATTACCTAAGTTTTAGAATGTCTTATTTAAGAGACTAAGTATTTTTTTTGTTTTGATTGGAATTCCATTATGGAATACCATTCTGAACTTAATTAACTATTTGAATTTTCCCTTCCTTTTATCCCCCCATCTTATATGGGGGATAGGCCGTAGATCTATATATGGAGTATACTTAATATATAAATTGATTTAATTTAAATAGAAAACCTTTGTATATATTCTATATTATTAAAACAAAGTATAAAATATATATGAAAAATATGCTAAAAAATTCTTGTCTTATCCGCATTAGAGAAAATCAAGTAAAAAAGAATTCAGAATTTCAGTTCAGTATCTAAGTATAAATACTAAGAAAAAGTATAAATACTAAGAAAAAACAGAAAGAAGGATTGATTTGCGGCAATAGATGTCTTTCACATACAACTAGAAAAAAAGTAATCTCCTTTTTGAATGGCAGTTCCAAAAAAACGTACTTCGATGTCAAAAAAGCGTATTCGTAAAAATCTTTGGAAGAAAAAGACTTATTTTTCCATAGTACAATCTTATTCTTTAGCAAAATCAAGATCATTTTCCAGCGGTAGCGAGCAGCCAAAACCAAAGGGTTTTTCTGGGCAACAAACAAACAAATAATCTGGTTTTGGAATAATCTGAATTGACCTATCCCAAAGAAATTCCAATTATTTAAAATGAATAATTCGGATTAATTAATGAATGTACTTTTATGTGTCGAATTCCTCGGTACAATATTCTTAGAACTAACCCCTCTGATATATAGAACAAAAGTTTTTGGTATACTGTGTCCTAAGTATTCTTTTCCTATCAACGAACTTTTCATAATAGAATCCTCATAATAAAATATGAGGATTCTATTATGAAAAGTAGAGTATTCTTGCAATAGGACTTACAACTTCTACCTATCTTATCAAAAATCCACAAAAAAATAGGTTTAGGCTTGGTAAATCATATTAATAAGAGCATAAAGGCTTTCATTCTAGAAATTTTGCTAAAATCCAAAATTCTTTGTATTTAATGATGAAATTATAGAAATTCTAATGGATAGATTGAAAGATTTTTTTTTATTTCAATGAGAAACTAATTAGAAAAAAATGAGTTCTATATTGCAACTGAGAAAAAACAGTTCCAACTCTTTCAAGCTTTGTTTCTATTGGGCAAAGCAAGAGTTTATTGTTAAAAAAATCCCCAATGATACTACCAAACGAAGTCCATTTTAATGAAGATTCTAATGTTCCTAAATTCTATGGACTCTCCCAATCTCGACGATTTGCGAGAAAATAACTATTATTCTTTTAACTTCCCTATTATTTAAAGTTAGCCGCCATGGTGAAATTGGTAGACACGCTGCTCTTAGGAAGCAGTGCTCAAGCATCTCGGTTCGAGTCCGAGTGGCGGCATTCTCGAAAAAGAATACAATAGATTAGAAAATGGATTCAATTCGAAATTTCCAATTTTGTAATGGGACCTTCTCCTTATGCTATTTGCAACTTTAGAACATATACTAACTCATATCTCTTTCTCAACCATTTCAATTGTGATTACAATTCATTTGATAACCTTATTAGTTCGTGAACTTGGGGGATTACGTGATTCGTCAGAAAAAGGAATGATAGCTACTTTTTTCTCTATAACAGGATTCTTAGTTTCTCGTTGGGCTTCTTCGGGACATTTTCCATTAAGTAATTTATATGAGTCATTGATCTTCCTTTCATGGGCTCTGTATATTCTTCATACGATTCCTAAGATACAGAACTCTAAAAATGATTTAAGCACAATAACTACGCCAAGTACTATTTTAACGCAAGGCTTTGCCACGTCGGGTCTTTTAACTGAAATGCATCAATCCACAATACTAGTACCTGCTCTACAATCTCAGTGGTTAATGATGCATGTCAGTATGATGTTACTAAGCTATGCAACTCTTTTGTGCGGATCCTTATTATCCGCCGCTCTTCTAATCATTAAATTTCGAAAGAATTTCAATTTCTTTTTAGAAAAGAAAAAAAATGTTTTAAATAAAACATTTTTCTTTAGTGAGTTTAGTGAGATTGAATATTTCTATGTAAAAAGAAGTGCTTTAAAAAACACCTCTTTTCCTTCATTTCCAAATTATTACAAATATCAATTAATTGAGCGTTTGGATTCTTGGAGTTATCGTGTCATTAGCCTAGGGTTTACCCTTTTAACCATAGGTATTCTTTGTGGAGCAGTATGGGCTAATGAGGCGTGGGGATCCTATTGGAATTGGGATCCTAAGGAAACTTGGGCATTTATTACTTGGACCATATTCGCAATTTATTTACATAGTAGAACAAATCCAAATTGGAAGGGTACGAATTCCGCACTTGTAGCTTCGATAGGATTTCTTATAATTTGGATCTGCTATTTTGGTATCAATCTATTAGGAATAGGTTTACATAGTTATGGTGCATTTACATTACCATCTAAATGATTACATAACATAAAACCTTCGTGAAATGAAAGTTTTTCCATTTTTGTTTGATTTGAGAACCCTTGAACGCCTTCTCAAAGGGTTCTCAAAAATTCGAGATAGATCTAATTAGACTTTTTTACTTTTTTCTGAATTATTTGGTTTTTCCACTATGGAATATAGAGCGGACTAGTAAAAAAAAATTATTTAGGATAATAATTGGATAAGAGAGCCTCTACCTTGTCAACCGATAGCGAGAGAACAAAATCTGGATAAATACCAATTCCTATTACTGGTAAAAAGATACAGATTAAAAGAAAGAGTTCTCGTGGTCCAGAATCCACCAAATTTGCGTTTGGAACATGAAATAGCTTGTATCCATAGAACATCTGGCGTAACATAGATAATAAAAAAATAGGAGTTAATATCATTCCAATTGCCATTACAAAAGTAATTAGCATTTTTGGTATTAACAGAAATTTTGGACTAGTAATTAGTCCAAAAAATACTACTAATTCTGCAACAAAACCGCTCATTCCTGGTAAGGCAAGAGAAGCCATTGAAAAGCTACTAAACATGGTAAAAATTTTCGGCATTGGGATAGATATCCCCCCCAGTTCTTCGAGATAAACAAGACGCATTCTATCACAAGCCGTTCCCGCCAAGAAAAAAAGTGTAGCACCAATAAATCCATGGGATAGTATTTGTAAAATAGCTCCATTGAGTCCAATGTTGGTTATGGAACCAATTCCTATAATTATGAAACCCATGTGAGATACGGAGGAGTAGGCTATTCTTTTTTTGAAATTTCGTTGACCAAGAGAAGTTGAAGCTGCATAGATTATTTGCATCGCTCCTATTATTACCAACCAGGGGGAAAATAGATAATGAGCATGAGATAACAATTCCATATTGATCCGAATCAATCCGTATGCTCCCATCTTTAATAGGATTCCCGCTAAAAGCATACATGTACTGTAATGCGCTTCCCCATGGGTATCTGGTAACCACGTATGTAGGGGTATAATCGGCAATTTGACAGCATAAGCAATAAGGAAGCCAAAATAAAATAGTATTTCCAATGTTGCAGGGTATGATCGATTAATTAATCTTTCCAAATCTAATCTTGGTTCGTTGGAACCATATAAGCCCATACCTAGAACTCCGATTAAGAAAAAAATGGAACCGCCTGCAGTATACAAAATAAATTTTGTAGCTGAATACAGACGCCTCTTTCCCCCCCACATGGATAAAAGTAAGTAAACAGGAATTAATTCTAACTCCCACATGATAAAAAAAAGTAAAAGGTCTCGCGAAGAAAATAATCCTATTTGACCACTATACATTGCTAGCATCAGGAAATAGAATAATCGCGAATTCCGGGTAACTGGCCAAGCTGCTAAAGTAGCTAAAGTAGTGATAAATCCTGTCAATAAAATAGATCCTAATGAAAGTCCATCGATTCCCAATCTCCAGTGGAAATCAAAGACATCTATCCATTTAGAATCCTCCTTTAATTGGATTAAGGGATCCTCCAATTGGAAATGATAACAGAATGCATAAGTCATTAGAAGGAATTCTAATAAACAAATAGATATAGTATACCACCTAACGATTTTGTTTCCCTTATGAGGTAAAAAGAAAATTAATGAACCTGCAAATATCGGCAAAACAACAAGTATTGTTAACCAAGGAAAATAACTCATGATAAAGTGATAAAGAGAAGATACGTTTTGACCAGAAAAGCCCGTGCTCGAAATAAGCGAGCACAGGCTTCCTCGGTAAAGAGGAATCAGACGATTCAAGTGGAGTTTTTTGTAACGTATCAATAAGATAGAGCCATGCTGCGGGTTGTTTCAGGCCCTAAATAAACGCGGACACTTAAAAAATCTGTTGGGCAGGCAGATTCACATCTCTTACAACCCACACAATCTTCGGTTCTCGGCGCGGAAGCAATTTGCTTGGCTTTACACCCATCCCAGGGTATCATTTCTAATACATCTGTTGGACAAGCTCGTACACATTGAGTGCATCCTATACATGTATCATAAATTTTTACGGAATGTGACATTGGATCTATAAATTTTCCTTTTCAACATAAAAATTTTCGATCTGGTAAAAATGAAATTAGTACTATATGAGTCATATGTATTGTAGACACCAGACGAAGCAATGGTTTATCCAAACTTCAACAAATAAATAAATAAAATAATAAAATATATTTCTTAATCCGTTTGTGAGAAAGCGTGAAAAGAGCCAAGAGACTTGAATTTTTGGCTTCAACAATCATAATTATACGAATTGTACATACGAATTCGAATTAGCCAATTTATTGGCTATCGTCTTTTCAATATAAATTATTGCAATATTCAAATTGCAATATCAATGAATTGCAAAAATTCAATAAGTAAAAAAGAATACTATGTAATAACCTAATCAAAAAATAGATATTATAAAATAATAAAATAATAAGAAAATAGAAGAAAATAGTATTAGATTTCTATTCATCTTAATATTTGATATTATTATTATATGTGCGCCTTTGTTTAGAGGATTTTATGTCTAATTATTCAAAAAATTAGATTGATTGATACGAGTTGATTTCTTGTTACGATGGATGGAAGAAAGAATGGATAGTCCAATAGCTGCTTCAGCAGCCGCAAGGGCTATAACAAAAATTGCGAAAATGTCTCCTTTTAATTGGCGACTATCAAATAGATCAGAAAATGTTACGAGATTTAGATTAATTGAATTCAGTATAAGTTCAAGACATATTAGAGCTCTAACCATGTTTCGGCTTGTGATCAATCCATAGATACCAATCGAAAATAAATAGACACTAAAAAAAAGTACATGCTCAAACATCATTAACTAACTCCTTATCAATCTCGATTCATTTCAATATGAGGACAAGAATTGAACCGATTCCATTAATTAGAATAGAACAGTTACACAACAAAAGAGAAAAGAAGGTATTTGTTGGCAGTAGATGGGTTTTACTAAATCAAAATTGTGATTCTTTAGTTATTTATTTTAGATTTGAAATTCTAAGAATTTTGACTAATTCTAAGTATTTCTTATTGCCGAGCCATAGTAATTGCACCTATTAAAGAAACTAGAAGAATTATGGAAATGAGTTCAAACGGAAGATAAAAATCAGTTGCTAAATGAATCCCAATTTGTTGAACGTTATTTATGAGACCCTGTTCTACTATTTGGTTTGATCTTGTAGTCCAAAGAATTCCATACCATGACGTATCTGGGATAGTAGTCATTAGTGAAAAAAGAATAGTTATACAAACGAGTGAAGTGAACCCATCTCCAATAGTCCAATAATTCTTATTTTTAGACCATTCTGAGCCATTTACGAACATTACGGCAAATATGATCAAAACATTTATAGCTCCCACATAAATAAGAAGTTGTGCGACAGCTACAAAGTAGGAATTCAATAAAATATAGAATAAGGATATACAAACAAGAACTAATCCCAGCGAAAAGGCAGAATAAATTGGGTTGGTAAGTAATACTACTCCTAGACCTCCTAGTAGAAGAACAAATCCCCCAAATAGCACAAGAATCTCATGTATTGGTCCAGGTAAATCCATTATGGATAAGAAGAAATTAATAGTATAAAATTTTTCATGAACTGACTAAAACTAAAAGATTCAAGGAAGGAAAAAGGGATTAGGATATTTTTTTGTATATAAGTTGTATAGTTAGAAATGACATCACGAAAATCTACTCTCATTTTAAATCAGGAATAATTTGCAATAAGCAGTAGTTATTCGTTTTTCTTTATAGTTAATAAAAAACTATTGGATTTTTCTAACAAAAAAGATAAATCCTAGTAACTAATAATTAGTAACCGTTCTTGAATTCCAAGATTTTTCTTCGTCTATTTTACTTTGAGTCGAATTCCTAATTGTTTGAATTGTGTAATCTCCCATTATGGAGATTGGTAACCGACTCAAAGCAATTTGATTGTAATTCAATTCATGACGATCATAAGTAGAAAGTTCATATTCTTCAGTCATTGATAAACAGCTTGTCGGACAGTACTCAACACAATTACCACAAAATATACAAACTCCGAAATCAATACTATAATTAAGCAATTGTTTCCTTTTAATATCCTTTTCAAATCTCCAATCCACAAGGGGTAGATCTATCGGGCATACGCGAACACATACTTCACAAGCAATACATTTATCAAATTCAAAGTGGATTCGCCCCCGGAAACGCTCCGATGTAATTGATTTTTCATAAGGGTAGTGAATCGTTATAGGTAAACGATTTGTGTGGGATAAGGTAATTATGAAACTTTGACCAATGTACCTTGCAGCGCGTATTGTTTGTTGACCATAACTCATGAACCCAGTTACCATAGGGAACATATTCTAAATATCTATGAAAAAGATATGTTTCTTTCTCTTGTTTGAGAGAACTTTTGTGTTGAAAATATTCTTACTGTTATTGTATTATCTTATTTATAGTGAAACAAGTTGGGAAGAAGTTGTTAATAAGAGATTGCCCAGGGAAATAGGTAAAAGAAATTTCCATCCAAGATTTAATAACTGATCCATTCTCATCCTGGGTAAAGTCCATCTTATTGTGATAGAAATGAAGAGAAATAAATAAGCTTTAGTTAATGTAATAAAGATACCCATTGTCATTTCCAAAATTCCAACCATTTTATTCATTTGGAAAAATGCAAAAAAGGATATATAGGGAATAGAGAAATTCCACCCGCCTAAGTAGAGAACTGTTACAAATAAAGAGGAAACTAATAAATTTAGGTAAGAAACAAGATAAAATAAACCATATTTGATACCGGAATATTCGGTTTGATAACCTGCTACTAATTCTTCCTCTGCTTCTGGTAAATCAAAGGGTAATCTTTCACATTCTGCCAAAGAAGAAATTAGAAAAACCAGAAAACCTATAGGCTGACGCCAAAGATTCCATCCAAAAAAACCATATTTTGACTGTGCTTCAACTATATCAACTGTACTTGAACTGTTAGATAATCATAGTCGATGATAACATCACAGTTCCCACCGCTATTCCAAAACCGTACATGAAACCTTAGCTTCATACGGCTTCTCTATGATCAGAAAAAAGGAAAGGGTTGTTTCGTTTCGGTATTATCCCCTGGGGCATAGATAGAATTAGGTAAGATAAAATCGATTGGAAAGTCCTAAATTAGACCAAAGGAATTCCGTCTGCTAGAATAAGAAAAAGCGCTTCCGAATTGATCTCGTCCTTTATAATATAATGAAAATTTTTCTTTGTTCAGTAATAACTTAATCTTGGAATAAAACACTCGTTATAGCAATTAATAAATGAAAAGAATTAGGCATTAATTCATGAGGAATTCTGTATTAATATGAATAGAGGAAGGAAAAAATAAATAAATATCTTTTTTTTGTATTGCATTCCATATCTTTTGTCCTATTCTTCTTTCCCCGGGGAAGGGTACTTAAAAAGAAAAAAGGAATAAAGGATTAATTCGTTCTTGATAGCCATTTCTTTAACAAGTGAAAGGGAACATACTCTGGATCGGAATCCGAAGAAAGTACTACTTGATCATTTCCACCAATTTCAAGTCCTTATTATGATTCCTTTTATGAGGAAAAATCTCTAATGTCTTAGATTCCCTCATTACTAATCCTTTATGTACTTTAGTGTTCCTAACCCCTCACTAATTTTTGATGGATTCCCCTTATGATTATAAGTTATAGTAATAACTCGGAATATTCTAGTAATGGAATTCCATATCGCGAATCCTTTATTCTTGCCCGCTTCAAGATATGATGACTAATCAAAAAATCTCAACCTTGGGGTAAAGAGTTTACACTACTTATGTTTACTTCAACTTTTTTCTTGTACGTAGGAAATGAGATTTTTTCTTTTTACTACAAATTAATAAGTTGTTTTGTTTCACTCATATAGCTATCTAGTTTAACTTACCAACCCGAGAATAAGAAAAGGAAGATAAATATTCAATGGATTTTGGAGGAAAAAGATCCTATTTTAACGAATCACACGTAGAGATATTGCTAGCACACAAAAAGTTAATGGTATTTCATAACTAATAGATTGAGCAGCAGCTCGTAGACCGCCTGAAAAAGAATATTTATTATTTGAGCTATATCCTGCCATAAGAAGACCAATAGGAGCAATACTTGAAATGGCAATCCATAAAAAAACACCAATACTAAGATCGGCTAAAACAAAACGATATCCCAAAGGGATAACTAAAAAACTTAATAAAATTGATATGACTGCTATAGAAGGTCCAATGCTAAATAAAGGAATATCTCCTCGGGATGGCAGGATATCCTCCTTAAAAAGTAGCTTAGTTCCATCGGCTATAGCTTGAAGCAGTCCCAGGGGGCCAGCATATTCAGGACCAATACGTTGTTGTATCGATGCGGATATTTCTCTTTCTAACCACACAATTACGAGTACTTCTATTGTGATTCCCAGTAGGAGGGTCAAAATGGGTAGAATCCATATCAGTCCATAGACTTCTTTTAATAATTCCGATTTCGAAAAAGAATTGATAGTTTCTATCTCTACCCTATCTATTATCATTTCAACGATCAACTTCCCCCATAATGATATCTATACTACCTAATATCGTCATGATATCAGCCAATTTCATTTTTTTAACTAGTTGAGGAAGAATTTGCAAATTAATAAAACCGGGTGGACGAATTTTCCATCTCCAGGGGAAAAGACTATCATCTCCTACCAGATAAATTCCTAATTCACCTTTTGGAGCTTCCACTCTTACATAAAGCTCTTGCTTTGACAATTCAAAATTGGGCGAAGGTTTTTTACCAAGAAATCGATATTCAAAATCATTCCATTCGGAATTCTTTGTTTTCTTAAAGCGTCGGACTTCTAAATTCTCATAAGGGCCTCCAGGAATTTTCTCTACAGCCTGTTGAATAATTTTGATGGATTCCCTCATTTCACCCATTCGTACTAAATAGCGAGCTAATGAATCCCCTTCTTTTTGCCATTGGACTTTCCAATCGAATTGGTTGTAAGACTCATAAGGATCAACTTTACGAAGATCCCATTGTATTCCAGAAGCTCGTAACATCGGTCCCGATAAGCCCCAATTTACTGCTTCTTCTCCGCTAATAAAACCGACTCCTTCAACTCGTTCTAAAAAAACGGGATTCCGTGTAATAAGTTGTTGATATTCAACAACTCCTCGTAAAAAATAATCACAGAAATCTAAACATTTATCGACCCATCCATAAGGTAGATCGGCGGCTACCCCTCCGATGCGAAAGTAATTATGCATCATTCGCATACCTGTAGCAGCTTCAAATAGATCATATATCAATTCTCTCTCTCTAAAAATATAGAAAAAAGGGGTCTGTGCGCCTAGATCCGCCATAAAAGGTCCAAGCCATAACAAGTGAGAAGCTATACGGCTCAACTCTAACATAATTACCCTAATATAGCTGGCTCTTTGGGGTATTTGAATATTCTCCAAGAATTCTGGTGCATTTACCGTTATTGCTTCTGTAAACATAGTAGCTAAATAATCCCATCGTGTTACATAAGGTAAGTATTGTATAATAGTTCGGTTTTCCGCGATTTTTTCCATTCCTCTGTGTAAATAGCCTAATATGGGTTCACAATCAATAACATCTTCACCATCGAGAGTAACGATCAGTCGAAGAACACCATGCATTGATGGGTGCTGAGGGCCCATATTGACTATCATGAGATCTTTTCTTGTAAGCGGTAGACTCATATCCTTTCTTCCTTAATTCATTATTCCATGAAAATGGATTATTCCATGAATTCCTCAAAACGAGGCTCATCAAAATGAAAAATCTAAGACTACTATAAGACTACTAATAAAATAAGAAAAAAATTCGAACGATTAAATTACTTCTCCCGAATATCCAACTGACTGATTAATTTCTTATAACGTACTCTATTTTTCTTTGCCAAATAAGCCAGCAAACGTTGACGTTTTCCCAAAAGTCTTCGTAGACCTCTTTCCGATGAAAAATCTTTTTTGTGTAATTCCAAATGTGAAGCAAGTCTCCGTATCTTATTGGTGAAACTGAATACTTGAAATTCAACAGAACCCCTGTTTTCTTCTTTTTCTTCTTTAACCATAAATCCCAAAATTTTTCTACCTCCTTTCTTTTTCATGTATTTTTCTGATCAGGAAAAATAAAAAATTATGTCAGTTATTTTGAAGTTATTCTAATCTCGTACACACAAAAATTTGCAATTATTCATCCACTACTGGAATTTGGATTTATTTTATCGATGCAAATTGGATTTGGATAGAAGGGTACATTCTTTTATTTTAGATAGAAGAAACATTTCTTCTATCTAAAATAAAAGAATTTTGCTGATTTATTTATTGCTATATCCAATTTATGGAATTGATACACCATTTAATTGATATCGTTTAGCAAAATGAAACACAGCATATGCATCCATCTTTCGGCTCGAGAATTTCACGGGATAGAGATATGGTATAAGAAATAGGCTATTAAGTAACTCTAAATGAATTGTGGATACATCTGTATCCTTAACATACTGAAACGACTGCCATTATTCGTATCAAACCAATAGCGATTCATACAAGCTAAATCTTCTAATCAATGGTGGGCCAATAATGAATTTTTTTGCATATGTATTAAGACGCTTGGCCTGATTTCGAAATTGTCCAGAGTTTTTTATGTTGTTTTCATTGCAAAATGATGGACCTCCTTCCGTAACTTTCCAATTACGAGTACGAGAATTGAAAGACATGAAAATTCTCAATTCTCTACGGCGTCTAGGAGATAGATAGAATATTTTCAGGAACAAGAAAATCAGAAGAATCTTTCTCTCTATTCACTACCATTCCGCGTCTTCGACTTCTATTAGTTTCTTTTCTTCTTTAATGCAATAGCTATAGTTTGATATAGAATCCATTTCTCAAAGTAATGGAAACCATTCTCGTATAGGAAATGGTTCGAAAATCGCTATTCCATCTTTTAGGTATCGTGAAAAGTGATACCTGTGAAGATCGTGCATTTCAGTCACATTCAGATCCGCTTTTCGAGTCCATGATATAACCAAATTGGATGGATCTTCCACCCGTTTAGCTAAGAAAGAATAGATGCAGAGGTGGATAATAGATCGATATGAAGATCATGAGCTGCCCCATAATGAAACCGCCAGTAGTCGCGAATATCTCCTTCTTCCCTAATCCAAGATTGGAGAAAGAAGATCTAAGAGGGACCTATGGAGAATGTGGTCAGAAATCCATAATAGAGTCCGACCACAACGACCGAATTAATTATCCTCATCGAGAAACTTAGACTACTAAGTAGAAAAGGTAGAAAAGATTTGAAAATCATGGCATGGGTCTCCTTTTTTTCTTTCTTTAGAGTTTTCTATATGCACAATTTCTCGATGTTTCGATGAGAATTTCTTGACTTTCCATATATAGAAAGAGATAGACTATAAATGACATCTCTTATGTAAATAAGACCAAAGGGATGGATATTAAATGATAGGAAGTGCTAGGAAGTGAAATAGAATGAAATAGAGCCACTTTGGGCTTCCCTATGAAATGAGGCATGGAACGGAGTCACTACGAAGAAATTCCGGGAGTTACGAAAGAAGCTTCGGACTCATATTGTTCATGGGTTGAGAGCGGGAGTTGAACTCTAGGAGGTCGAATCTCCCCTTGTTCCTCAGTAGCTCAGTGGTAGAGCGGTCGGCTGTTAACTGACTGGTCGTAGGTTCGAATCCTACTTGGGGAGATTTGATTCATT